GCAAGTATTTTACGGTTAAGAAGCAACTGTCTCTTGTACAGATCGTGTATTAATCTACTATAACTATAGGATACTCCCCTTTCGCGAATTACTGCGTTTATCCTAGTGATCCACAAACGACGAAAATCTCTCTTTTTCCTATCCCTATCCCGATGAGCTGAAACTAAAGCTCTTATTTTCTGTTGAGTAATAGTTCTAGTAAGCCTTGAATGAGCCCCTCGAAAGCTTGATGCAAATAAACGAATTTTTGTTCTACGTCTCCGAGCTATATATCCCCGTTTAATTCTGGTCATTGACTAAATGAAACTTTGACGAATAACTAATTGATTGCCTTTCTTTCAGTTATTCTTTTCCCCCTTCCTAGTCGTAGCTGACCCTCTTAGTCCGTTCTTGCCAGATTGGGGGCCTACCTAATCTTTATGTTTTATGCTTTTTAAATAAGATTTCCTCCGCTTAATGGATAACCATTTGTTACCAATGGAGAATTTCTTATCATCTGAAATTCAGTTGATTGGATTTACACCAACGGAAACCATAAACTTCATACACAATAGGGGGATATGGTAGAGTTTTTTTTTTGAATAATGGATGGAGTTCCTTTTTCCATCCTATCCCCTTCACCGGTACTGATCATTGATACTGTAAAAGTAGTTTTCTTGCTTTTGTGCCAGCTCATGATCTAAACGAGTCGCACATACACCCTAGTACATGTTCCTCGACGCTGAGGGCACCCCCGAAGAGCGGGGGATTTCGTGACATTTCTGATTGGCTGTCTTGTATTTCTAATAAGTTGTTTAATAGTTGGCATGTTGAATCGTATACATAATATGATAGGTTGGTTTAGATTGATCCTAACCAAATGATGGTGAATTACTTCTATTTAATAGAATATTCAATTCGAAGATAAAATCGCAAATCACAACAGCTTTGCGTAATTTGCGTACATTTCATTTGCCTTTTTTCTTCCTTCAACCGCTACATAATCAACAATTCCATAATTTAGGGCTTCTGTTGCTGACATAAAAACATCTCTTTCCATATCTTCGGATATAACCCAGAAGGGTTTGCCCGTTTTTTTTTCATAAATCCTTGCGAGGATTTTACGCAGTTTCAGCAGTTCTCCCGCTTCCACGACAAATTCGCCTACTTGTGCCATATAAAAACCACTAAAAGGTTCATGCATCATTACCCTGATGATATAACAAAATAAAAGCTTCTCCTATCTCGTATGATAAAGCAAAGAGAAAAGAAAGATAAAGACTAGAAAAAAGATAGAATTCAACAACCGTACAGGCATCTTTTGTGCATACGGCTCTACAAGAAAATTGACCCCTCTCCTTTCTATTGAAGAAAGATAAAAATAGAATCTATCAGACTCAGATGGGTAAATAATCAAATTGCCATCCTTCCTTTCGGAGTAGTTCAAAAATACTATGATGGCTCCGTTGCTTTATATGTTTATTTTTTCTTTTTTTTTTTGTCTGTGATTCAGCAATCCCAAAGTTTCTTTTTAATCCGATCAAATAAGGAAAAAATATTTTTTCTTTTTTTTTCGTACTCTTTCATAACATAAATATTGTTAAGAACTCTCCGGCATGAAAACAAAAAAGTTTGTGACGCTGAACTGAACTCCCGATAGATAAGAGAAAATCGGAAGTACCCCTTATCTCATACTACTCTCTCGATACAGAATCTAATGTTTTGAAAAAAAAACAATAAAAAAATTTCTCATATCGAATTCGAAGTGCCATGCTATTATTACTTAGTATTCATATGGCGAAGGCATAGTCTTCTTTTTTCTCTCAAATAAAAACCTCATTGGCGCCAAGCGCGAGGGAATGCTATACGTTTGTTAACTTCTCCTCCGACCAGGACAACAGATGACATTGAAGCGGCTAATCCTATGCATATTGTATGGAAAGTCGCACTATATGTCAGTCCAAAGTCGACGTCGAATTCCACGCCTATTTATTTTAACTTTTGGAACACCAATAGGCATTAAATGAAAGAAAGAATTAAATACTATATTTCACTTTGAGGTGGAAACGTAACAATTTTTTTATTGTCTTTATAATATTCATATTGGTTTTTATCATATTTATTTTATCCATAGATTCTAAAAATTCATAAAGAAAGACAGAATGAATAAACTCAAATTATTACGAATAGGTCTTTCTAATGATAAATAAGTATGTATGGACTCATTCGCTCATAGAAAATGGGATCAACTCCCCCATTGCGTATTGGTACTTATCGAGTATAGAATAAATCTGCTTCTCTTTGTTCCTACGAACAGAATTGTTCCATTATTACCAACAGAATAGAAACCCTTGTTCGGAAATAATCGACTCAACAAGAGTGGTCCATAGGATAGTCATATTATAGTCTTTTCCAATGCAATAAAGTTACGTAGTGTCCATTTATCTTTGATATAAGGGGTATTCCATGGGTTTGCCTTGGTATCGTGTTCATACCGTTGTATTGAATGATCCCGGTCGGT